GAAACAGCTCTCAGAGATCTTTTTTCCTTTTGGAAGATACAGGAGCGAAACAATTAACCTATTGATATTGGAAGACCCAAAAGATTCTTCCAATGTATCATTTCTGGGTCCAATGAAATTCATAGGTATAGGAAGAAGTCCTGTCAAATAGAGATTTTTTCTTTCGAACATCTTTCGATTGTTAATACGATATATAAGGACCGCTACTACAAATAGTAGTACACCCTTGATCGTGAAATATCGATTCCTTGTTGAACTCCGTAAATGTGAATTGCGTGAAAGTAGGATACTCCAAATTCGGGAGTCCAAGAGTTTTATAAAACGTTCTTGATGGAAAAAAATGTGAATGAAAGATACCACTGAATTCAATTGGGTCCATGAATCTAAGAAATAGTGAGAATTCTTGATTTCTCTCAATTCGAAAATCCAGGATTTGAATTGATGTCCTTTCATTAAGATTAAGTCCTCCTAAATTGCATTGATTTACCCTAAAGATTTCATTTCAATTGGAATTTGGTTATTCACCATGTACGAGGATCCCCGCTAAGCATCCATGGCTGAATGGTTAAAGCGCCCAACTCATAATTGGCGAATTCGTAGGTTCAATTCCTACTGGATGCACGCCAATGGGACCCTCCAATATAATAAGTCTATTGGAATTGGCTCTGTATCAATGAAATCTCATCATCCATACATAACGAATTGGTGTGGTATATTCATATCATAACATATGAACAGTAAGACCTAACAGTCTTATTGAGACTAGAACTCATAGGGAAGAAAATTTATGGATGGAATCAAATATTTCGTAGTTACAGACAAAAGTATTCGGTTATTGCTGAAAAATCAATATACTTTTAATGTCGAATCAGGATCAACTAGGACAGAAATAAAGCATTGGGTCGAACTCTTCTTTGGTGTCAAGGTAATAGCTATGAATAGTCATCGACTCCCGGGAAAGGGGGGACCTTTTATGGGACATACAATGCATTACAGGCGTATGATGATTACGCTTCAACCGGGTTATTATATTCCACCTTTTAGAACGAAAGGAACTTAAATCAAAATACTTAATAACATGGCGAGAAATTTATACAAAACTTCTACCCCGAGCACACGCGAAGGAGCCGGAGACAGCCAAGTGAAATCCAATCCACGAAATAATTTGATCTATGGACAGCATCGTTGTGGTAAAGGTCGTAATGCCAGAGGAATCATTACCGCAGGGCATAGAGGGGGAGGTCATAAGCGTCTATACCGTAAAATCGATTTTCGACGGAATGAAAAAGACATATATGGTAAAATCGTAACTATAGAATACGACCCTAATCGAAATGCATACATCTGTCTCATACACTATGGGGGTGGTGAGAAAAGATATATTTTACATCCCAGAGGGGCTCTAATTGGAGATACCATTGTTTCTGGTACAGAAGTTCCTATAAAAATGGGAAATGCCCTACCTTTGAGTGCGGTTTGAACTATTGATTTGCGTAATTGGAAGTAACCAATTAGGTTTACGACGAAACCTAGAAATCGATCACTGATCCAATTTGAGTACCTCTACAGGATAGACCTCAACAGAAAACTGAAGAGTAACGGCAGCAAGTGATTGAGTTCAGTAGTTCCTCATATAAAATTATTGACTCTAGAGATATAGTAATATGGAGAAGACAAAATTGTTTCAAGCACCGACAGAACCAGAAGCCCCCTTGTTTCAAAGAGAGGAGGACGGGTTATTCACATTTCATTTGATGGTCAGAGGCGAATTGAAAGCTAAGCAGTGGTAAAATTCTAAGGATTCCCCCGGGGAAAAATAGAGATGTCTCCTACGTTACCCGCAATATGTGGAAGTATCGACGTAATTTCATAGAGTCATTCGGTCTGAATGCTACATGAAGAACATAAGCCAGATGAAGGAACGGGAAGACCTAGGATTAGAAGATCATAACATGAGTGATTCGGCAGATTTTGATTCCTATATATCCGTACTTCATTATATCATATATATAAGAATTATACGATATATAGAAAATCCATCTGTATAGATATCATCATCTACATCCAGAAAGCCGTATGCTTTGGAAGAAGCTTGTACAGTTTGGGAAGGGGTTTTGATTGATCAAAAAGAAGAATCTACTTCAACCGATATGCCCTTAGGCACGGCCATACATAACATAGAAATCACACTTGGAAAGGGTGGACAATTAGCTAGAGCAGCAGGTGCTGTAGCGAAACTGATTGCAAAAGAGGGGAAATCGGCCACATTAAAATTACCTTCTGGGGAGGTCCGTTTGATACCCAAAAACTGCTCAGCAACAATCGGACAAGTGGGGAATGTTGGGGTGAACCAGAAAAGTTTGGGTAGAGCCGGATCTAAATGTTGGCTAGGTAAGCGCCCTGTAGTAAGAGGAGTCGTTATGAACCCTGTAGACCATCCCCATGGGGGTGGTGAAGGGAGGGCCTCAATTGGTAGAAAAAAACCCGCAACTCCTTGGGGTTATCCTGCACTTGGAAGAAGAAGTAGAAAAAGGAATAAATATAGTGATAATTTGATTATTCGTCGCCGTAGTAAATAGGAAAGAAAATATAATTTGTTTCTTCGTCTTTATAAAAAAAATAGGAGTAATTAATTGTGCCACGTTCACTAAAAAAAAACCCTTTTGTGGCTAACCATTTATTAAAAAAAAAATATATACTTAACATAAAAGCGGAAAAAGAAATAATAGTCACATGGTCCCGGGCGAACGACTATACCGATAATGATCGGGCATACCGTTGCGGTTCATAATGGAAAAGAGCATCCGCCTATTTATATAACAGATCATATGGTAGGTCATAAATTTGGAGAATTTGTAACCACTATTAATTTCCGGGGACATGCAAAAAATTATAATAAATCGCGTCGTTAACGTGAAGAATTCCTTAATTTTTAGTTTATATAAAAGTATTTAGTTCATTAGTTTAGTGAGGAGTGAACCTTATGAAAAAGAACAAAAGTGTAATAAGGAGTGAACCCTATGAAAAATATAAAAAATAATAAAAAGGGGGTCAATCAATATACAGAAGTGCGCGCTATAGGAAAATATATATCTATGTCCGCTCACAAAGCAAGAAGAGTAATTAATCAGATTCGCGGACGTTCCTATGCGGAAACACTTATGATACTCGAACTTATGCCGTTTAGAGCATGTTATCCAATTTTAAAATTAATTTATTCCGCAGCAGCAAATGGAAATCACAATATGGGCTTCAACGAAGCAAGTTTAATCGTTAGTCAAGCTCAAGTCACAGAAGGGAACACTATGAAAAAGTTAAAACCCCGAGCCAGGGGACGGGGTTATCCGATAAAAAGACCCACTTGCCATATAACTATTGTACTTAAAGATTTACAAACAAAAGAATAAATTTTGGATTCTTTAACAAAAATAGAATATAAAAATATTCACCAAAGATAAAATACAACATATTATGTTCAAAAAAACCTGTATGAAAAAAAAATAATAATAAGTACTATACTAAGATGTCGTGATATGTATAGTAATACTAGTAGGGGATTATGGGACAAAAAATAAATCCACTTGTTTTACGACTTGGTGCAACCCAAAGTCATCGCTCTATTTGGTTTGTACAATCAAAAAAATATTCCGAGGAGTTACAAGAAGATCACAAAATACGAAATTGTATCAAAAATTATGTACAAAAAAATATTAAAATATCTTCAAGTGGTGAGGGAATTGCATGTATAGAGATTCAAAAAAAAACCGACTTGATTCAAGTCATAATCTATATGGGATTCCCAAAGTTATTAATAGAACCTCGAAAAATCGAAGAATTACAGATGAATGTCCAAAAAGAACTTAATACTGTGAACAGAAAATTAAACATATCAATTTCACGAATTTCAAATCCTTATGGACACCCTACTATTCTTGCAGAATTTATAGCGGGACAATTAAAAAGTCGAGTTTCATTTCGCAAAGCAATGAAAAAAGCTATTGAATTAACAGAACAGGCGGGTACAAAAGGCATTCAAATACAAATTGCAGGGCGTATCGACGGAAAAGAGATTGCCCGTGTTGAGTGGATCAGGGAAGGTAGAGTGCCCCTACAAACTATTCGTGCTAAAATTGATTACTGTTCCTATACAGTTAGAACTATCTATGGGGCATTAGGTATCAAGATTTGGAGATTTGTAGACGAGTAAAAAATGTTATATATTTGATTTATATTTAGATAAATCGGGTATATATAATAAAAAAAAAATTATTTCATTCTTTTTTTTGTATGTTAAATTAAAACAAAAAATAATAATCCTATAAGGTTGGATAAAAATTACATTAATTATTTTTTTTATAATTGCTATGCTTAGTGTGCGACTCGTTGGGTTTTTTAGGATTGGAGTAAAAAAAAGACGAGCCCAGAGTCATAGTATTAACTAATAACCAACTCATCCTTTCGCACTATCTGGATATAAGGAATCAGTAACGATATGATATATTGGTCATATCCTTGTAGCAACTGAAATGTTAAAAAAAGAACAAATTATTTGATTATGAGTTGTGAAACTAAAGTCTAAAGATAAATGGAAGGCTGAGAGAAAGAGATAAAAATATTACTGATATATAATTCCAATATGTAAGGTCAACAGTTCATTTAATTTAATAAATGTAATAAAGCATTAATACTGATTGAGTTTTAATTAACTAAAATTCTTCTATGTAAGAATAACTAAAGAAACAAAATCAAGAGCCCAGAGTCAATAAAGACTGAGAAGGTTGACTCAAGAACAAATGTAATTGAGGGCTCCATGGATTCTATAATTTAGACCTAACCATTAATCGCGAAGCGATGGGAACGACAGAACCTGTGATTGCATAAGATTCTCTTCCAAACGAATCTTAATGATTCATTGGGTAGGATGGCGGACCTAACTAAGAACCAATTCATTTATTTTGAAAAAGCATGTCATTAATTAATCCTACAACAAAAGTAATGTCATGAACTAATCCTATAAAACTGAATATTAAATAGAGTAAATATTCGCCCGCGAAAATTTGGAAGATTTTTAAATTGTAGTCGATCTAATAAAAGGAAATGTGAATTGATAATAAATTGATTACCAAAGGCTCGTATAATTTAATATATTGTTTATATATATTATTCATTAAATATAAATAGATGTATATTATTTTATAATTGTTTCATTCGCGAGGAGCTGGATGAGATGAAACTATCATGTCCAGTTCTGTAGTAGAGATGTAAATAATAAATTACCATCAACTATAACCCCAAAAGAACCCGATTTCGTAAACACCATAGAGGAAGAATGAAAGGAATATCTTTTCAAGGTAATCGTATTTGCTTTGGCCGATATGCCCTTCAAGCGCTTGAACCTGCTTGGATCACATCTAGACAAATCGAAGCAGGACGGCGAGGAATGACCCGAAACGCACGCCGTGGCGGAAAAATTTGGGTACGTATATTTCCCGACAAACCAGTTACAGTAAGACCTACGGAAACACGTATGGGTTCAGGAAAAGGATCTCCCGAATATTGGGTAGCTGTCATTAAACCAGGTAGAATACTTTATGAAATGAGCGGAGTACCAGAAAATATAGCCAAAAAAGCTATTTCAATAGCGGCATCAAAAATGCCTATACGAACTCAATTCATTATTTCAGGATAGGGGTGTAAAACAAAACGAAATAGGATCAAAAAAAACAATTTTAGGGTTTTTCTTTTGAATAAACAATATTTCGTTTTGTTTTACGTCGCTTTTGCATTGAAACAAAAGAGAAAAATTCTATGATTCAACCTCAAACCCAAAAGAGAAAAATTCTATGATTCAACCGCAAACCCATTTGAATGTTGCGGATAACAGCGGAGCCCGAAAATTGATGTGTATTCGAATTATAGGAACTAGTAATCGACGATATGCTCAAATTGGGGACGTTGTTGTTGCTGTAATCAAGGAAGCAATACCAAATACACCACTCGAAAGATCAGAAGTGATCAGAGCCGTAATTGTCCGTACTTGTAAAGAACTCAAACGTAAAAATGGTATGATAATACGATATGATGACAATGCTGCGGTTGTTATTGATCAAGAAGGAAATCCAAAGGGAACTCGAATTTTTGGGGCAATTGCCCGGGAATTAAGACAGTTAAATTTCACTAAAATAGTTTCATTAGCACCTGAAGTATTATAAGATTAAGACATAATACAGTTTATAGTATTTCAATTAAATTAGTAGATTTAAGTTAATTTAGTATATTGTTTGTATCTCATGTATATGCCTTTAATAATTCATAAATGTTTAACAAATAATTCAAAAAGAGCATGTTGATTATATCAAAATTCGGGAACAACTGGAATCTTAGTTTATTATGAGTAAAGACACTATTGGTAACCTATTAACCTATATACGAAATACTGACATGAATAAAAAAAGAACAGTTCGAATACCATATACTAAAATCGGTGAAAACATTATTAAAATCCTTTTACGAGAAGGTTTTATTGAAAACATGAGGAAACATCTGGAAAACAACAAATCTTTTTTAGTTTTAACCCTACGACATAGAAAAAATAGGACGGGACAAAATAGAATTATTCTCAATTTAAAACAGATAAGTCGGCCCGGTCTACGAATCTATTCTAACTATCAAGGAATCCCGAGAATTTTAGGCGGAATGGGGATTGTAATTCTTTCTACTTCTCGAGGTATAATGACAGACAGAGAGGCTCGAATAGAAGGAATCGGAGGAGAAATTTTGTGTTATATATGGTAAGCTTTATTATATCCCAATTATAAATGAAACCTTCATATTTGTGACACAAGAGAAGAAGTGGGATTACGTCTCCCACATTACTTGATACCCCAATAGACAATTAAAAGAACAAAAACGCGTTGATTACAGTTTAATTTATGATTTTGGAGATACAATATTACTTTACAACGGTATGCTCGTGATTTGATAATGAAAAGAAGATTCTCAATTATGGTTCAAAACGTATTCTACATAATAAATATTAATTAATATTTAGATAAATAATCCATAACTTGCTGTAAATAGCGTTAAAATTGAGGCGAGTCATTATGCCTCAACCAGAGATCCTATAATTTATTGACTCTGAAACAATGATGAGAGTAATTTGGAGGTTTTTAACTATTTCAAGAAATTTATTTTCTTCAAAGAAATTCAGACAATATTAAATTAAGGAACGACAAATATGAAAATAAGGGCCTCTGTCCGCAAAATTTGTGAAAAATGTCGACTGATTCGTAGGCGAGGACGAATTATAGTAATTTGTTCCAATCCCAGACATAAACAAAGACAAGGATAATTTTGATAAAAAAATAGGGGTACTCGATAAATCTAAAGTACCCAACGTCCAAATAAAAAAAGAATCCATCCGTTTTGACATTAAATGGGTATATCCATACCATATCGATGACTTAAATTTAAGAGATTCTAAAATAAATATGGCAAAAC